TCACCAAAAGGAATTACTGAATAACTTAGAAAGATAGATATTACGGCTATGGATGGTCCGATACTGAATAAACGAGGATCTCCGGTAGATGGAATAAGGTTCTCTTTCAAAAGTAGTTTTGTCCCATCTGCTAGAGCTTGAAGAATTCCTAAAGGGCCAGCATATTCAGGTCCGATACGTTGTTGTATTCCTGCAGATATTTCTCTTTCTAACCAAACAATTACTAGTACACCTATTGTGATTCCTAATACAAGAGTCAAAATAGGGACAAGCATCCACATGATCCCATAGACTTCTTTTAAGGATTCCAATTTGGAAAAAGAATTGATAGTCTCTATTTCTGTTGTATCAATTATCATTTCAACGATCAACTTCTCCCATAATGATATCTATGCTACCTAGTATTGTCATAATATCAGCCAATTTCATTCTTTTAACTAACTGAGGAAGAATTTGCAAATTGATAAAACCTGGTGGGCGAATTTTCCATCTCCAAGGAAAAACGCTCTGATCTCCTATGAGAAAAATTCCCAATTCTCCTTTTGGGGCTTCAACTCTCACATAAAGTTCTTGTTTCGACAATTCAAAAGTTGGAGAGGGTTTTTTACTAATAAACCGATATTCAAAATCATTCCATTCAGGATCTTTTAATCTGTCAAAACGTCGGATTTCTAAATTTTCGTAAGGCCCTCCTGGAATTCCTTCCAGAGCCTGTTGAATAATCTTTATGGATTCTGTCATTTCACCAATTCGTACTAAATAACGAGCTAATGAATCCCCTTCTCGTTGCCATTGAACCTGCCAATCAAATTCGTCGTAAGACTCATAATGATCAACTTTACGAAGATCCCATTCTATTCCGGAAGCTCGTAGCATTGGTCCCGATAAACCCCAATTTAATGCTTCGTCTCCCCCAATAATGCCTACGCCTTCAACTCGTTCTAAAAAAATAGGATTCCGGGTAATAAGTTTTTGATACTCAGCGACCCCTGTTAAAAAATAATCGCAAAAATCCAAACATTTATCTATCCAGCCATAGGGTAGATCGGCAGCCACTCCTCCGATACGAAAATAATTATGCATCATTCGCATACCGGTGGCAGCTTCGAAGAGGTCATATATCAATTCTCTTTCTCGAAAAATATAGAAGAAAGGGGTCTGCGCACCAATATCCGCCATAAAAGGACCGAGCCATAACAAATGAGAAGCTATCCGACTCAATTCCAACATAATGACTCTGATATAGCTAGCCCTTTTAGGTACTTGAATATTGCCTAATTGTTCGGGTCCATTTATGGTTATTGCTTCTGTGAACATAGTAGCTAAATAATCCCAACGTGTTACATAAGGCAAATATTGTATAATTGTTCGATTTTCCGCAATTTTCTCCATCCCTCTATGTAAATAACCCAATATTGGTTCGCAGTCGACAACATCTTCACCATCTAGAGTAACGATGAGTCGAAGAACACCGTGCATTGATGGGTGCTGAGGCCCCATATTGACTATCATGAGGTCTTTTCTTGTAGTTGGTGCAGTCATAAGTTTTTTACCGATTCATTCTTCCATGAATTGCTGAAAGTGAAAAGAAGTTCATCAAAATTTAATCGAAACATATAAGTGAAAATGAAATGACTCTTCAAATTAATAAAATTAACGAGTTTTTGTCTCTCGAATGTTCAACTGATTAATTAATTCTTTATAACGTACTCTATTTTTTTTTGCCAAATAAGCTAGCAGTCGTTGACGTTTTCCCAAAATTTTCTTCAAACCTCTCTGAGATAAATAGTCTTTTTTGTGCAATTCTAAATGTGAAGTAAGTCTACGTATCTTATTGGTGAAATTGAATACTTGAAATTCAACAGATCCTCTCTTTTCTTCTTGAAAAATAACTGAAATGACAGAATTTTTTACCATAAAAGAATTTCCCCTTTCTTTATTTTACAGATATGGATTTTATCGAATTTTATCGATCAGTAATAATAATGCCAGTAATTTGAACGTGGTATATAGACTTAATTTCTTTATGAACTCCTAATTTTATCAATTCCAATAAATTAATCAAATTCCCAATTTGATTCAGATAGGAATACAAAAAGGTGGTAGGTAGATTTTTGTCATTCACAAAAGCGAATAATTTAAACCTAAAATCCTAAAATGAAGAAGATTCTGTTGATTCATTTCTAGATCTAATCGATACCTTATTGATTTAGTATCGTCTACTCGAATTAGATTCGAATGAGATGTAAGACAAGGCATGTGTGCATTTGTTTGCTTTCAGATACTCTATACGAGACAGGGTATATAGTACTATCAATTAATTTTCAATCGTGGATACATATGTATCCTTAAGATACTGAAACGGCTACCATTATTGGTATCAAACCAATAACGATTCATACAAGCTAAATCTTCTAATCGATAATTAGGCCAAAGAAAGAACTTCAATTTAATTAATTCTTTTTTCTCTTTATAAAGAGGTTTCCTTTCATCCAAAAATTGACTCCAGTTTTTTACATTGGTTTCGTTGCAAAATACTGAATTTCTATCGACGCCATTCCAATTCAAAGAATTAAAAAAACTTCGAATTCTCAATTCTCTACGACGTCTAGACCATAAAATATTTTCAGGAACAAGCAAATCAAAATGATTTTTGTCTGTATTTATTCTTTGAGTTTGAGGTTGCAGAATGAATTCATCAAAATTCTTTTTATCAACATATCTTTGTTCTCGGTATCTTTGATTAATTTGGTGTTTACTTTTATGAACCAATGAAATACCTATGGTTTGATACATAATAAATTGTCCATTATTTTTTACAGACAACCGAATAGGTTCGATAATCAATATCCCCTTCTTCATCAATTCTGTAAGAGTTAAATTCGCCTGAATCAGCATTATATCCAAACTCATTTCTCCCCTTTGAATTGACGATACAGTAATTTGGTTTGGATTTATCAGTCGAAGCAGGAGACAATATACCTTGATATTATCGAGCATTCTTTGATTCAAAGCATCGTTCCATCTCAATTGAAAAAGCAAATAACGTTTCAAGAATAAATCTAGTTCTGCTTCCGTGTTGCTTTTGTATTGTTTTTTCTTTTTACCCTTCTTTGTGTCTGATTCTGCGTAATCTTTTTCAAGATCCTTTTTATGTTTTGAGAGAATAGGGCGCAGATTTACTTTGTTTTCTATATCTGATCCACGCTCTCTTTCTCCTTGACTTGCGGGTTCTTTTGCTTCTTGAATTCGATTCTTTATTTTTTTATTTGATTTTTGGTTTTTATTGATGTTTTTATTTTGACTAAGATTTTCGTTTGTATTCAAATTTAAAAGAAGTAATTTGCTTGGTATAATCCACGGTTTTATTTTATATACATTATAAAGTAGTATAAATTCTGGGAAGAACCAAAATTCCAGATTGAATATGCGACGGTTAAATATTTTTTCATTCATTCCCATCCAATCAAAAAAGACTTTTTTCGAATTTTTTTGAGTGTTTTCTGAATTTTGATGAGTTGTAAGATAAAAAAGGCCTTTTTTATCGATTTTGTCAATTATTTGATAATTATTAATACCAATTTTAGTATTTGGATTACTGTTGGTATCGATCTTAACCCAGGCCTCAATATCTTCTTTTTGTCTAAGAGAAAAATGGATAATTTTCCAATCAAAATATTTTCTATCGAGATTTCTTTCTATATATAGAATATTGCCTTTTCTTAGATAATTATTGATATCAAGATTGCCGGACATATCAAAAAAGTTGTGTTTGGGCGTGTTTGAATTATAAGAAATTTCGAGGTTCTTATTTACTTGAAAGGGTAATATAGAAATAAATGACTCACTTTTATTTTCATAATTAATCGATTTATATGATAAAAGATCATATCTATAACATTTTGAAAACTTATCTTTTTGGTTTGATAATGAATAGAGTTCAGAATCATTTTCTTTTTTGTAATGAATTAATTGGTCGTTTTCATATGAATTCCATTTGTTTAAATTTCGATTTTTATTTTGAGCCATACAACTTTGATTAACCCTATTTCGCCATTTTTGTGGCATTAATCTAGACCATCTAATCTGAGATAAATCGTATTGATAATGCTGTCTTAACCAGTTTTTCCATTGATTGATTCTATAATTCTGAAGTTTCTTATGTTTTAATTCGGAATGAAATATTCCTAGTGTTCTAAAATAGTCCTTTATTTTAGTCTTAAGGAAAAAAGACGTTCTGTTATATTGAAGAACAGATCTAAATTTAGCCAAATTAATAACTTGGGTTTGTGATAATTTGTAAAATACATATGCTTGTGACAAGTAGGATAAATCAAAAAAAATATGTGAATTTTTCTTACTAATATTAGAAAGGGACTTTTTTATAGTCGAAATAAAGTGAATTTTTTTTTGATTATTAATTTTTTCTTGATTTATTTCATTATTGGAAATGTATTTATCAATCAATTTATTTGTTGATTCAAGAAAGAGTTGTGTATTAATTCTGGGAATATTAATGATAGATAAAAATAGATCGATGTATAATCTTTGAATGAATAATTTTAGAAAATAATGGAATTTCCATATTAATCGAGTATTTCTTCTTTTTAATATTTGGAAAATATTTTTTGGCGATTCTAATTTTTTACTATTATTATTTGTTTTATTAGGACTAATGTCTATTTCTGGAGTTACTTTCTTTTTCTCTTTTGTAATTCTTTCTATTTGATTTTTGATTGTACTTGTTCTATCAGTCAAATCCTTCATTTTGGTTTCTATCAGTGAAGAATTTGGCCAATTTCCAGATTCAATTTGACTAAATGATTCGTTAATTATCTGATTACTAATTAGAGAATCTTTTTCTTTTTTCGTTTCATTCGATTCAGATATTTCTTTGAATCTAAATAATACAATTAGAATGACTTTTGAAACTTTTGAAAGTTCTTCTCTTATTTTTTTTAGAAATAGAATACTTTTGATAAGCCATTTTTTGGTTTCTT